ATAGTGACAAATACAATGACCTTTACTTTTATAATTATATTTGCGGTAAGGCCAGAAATAGTGGTGAAAACGAGAGGGCTAGTATAATAACTAGCACGAATGATCAAAATAATAGTAATTTCACTAAAAGACAAAATTCTAATGATCTCGACGAGACTCAAAAATACAAACATTTGTGGATTGAATGCGAAAATTGTTATGGATTAAATTATAAGAAAATGTTGAAATCAAAAATGAATATTTGTGAACACTGTGGATATCATTTGAAAATGAGCAGTTTAGATAGAATCGAACTTTCGATTGATCCAGGTACTTGGAATCCTATGGATGAAGATATGGTCTCTCTAGATCCCATTGAATTTCATTCGAAAGAGGAACCTTATAAAGATCGTATTGATCTTTATCAAAAAAGGACAGGATTAACTGAGGCTGTTCAAACAGGCACAGGTGAATTAAACGGTATTCCTGTAGCAATTGGGATTATGGATTTTCAGTTTATGGGAGGTAGTATGGGATCAGTAGTAGGTGAGAAAATCACCCGGTTGGTCGAATATGCTGCCGATCAACTTTTACCTCTTATTCTAGTATGTTCGTCTGGAGGAGCGCGTATGCAAGAAGGAAGTTTGAGCTTAATGCAAATGGCTAAAATTTCTGCTGCTTTATATGATTATCAAATCAATCAAAAGTTATTCTATGTATCAATTCTTACATCTCCTACTACTGGTGGGGTGACAGCTAGTTTTGGCATGTTGGGGGATATCATTATCGCCGAACCAAATACTTACATTGCATTTGCAGGTAGAAGAGTAATTGAACAAACGTTGAATAAGGCAGTACCTGAAGGTTCACAAGCGGCTGAATATTTATTTCATAAGGGCTTATTTGATTCAATTGTACCACGTAATCCTTTAAAGGGGGTTCTAGCTGAATTATTCCAGCTCCATGCTTTCTTTCCTTTGACTCAAAATGAAAAATCAAGCAGAGCCTAAAATTCTTTAAAAAAAGAATTTTTTTTGTTGTGGTGAGTGAGTAGTTATTTAGTTTCTAGGAATCAAATATAATAATCAGAGTCAAAATCCAAAGAAAATAATTCATTTTTTTGGAAACATAAGGTTTAACTGCATAAAAAATCATGCAGATAATTTTTTTTACTGATATTACTGATTAGGAATTCAAAAACCTATATTATATAATAAAAGAGAATTCTTTCTTCCGCGAAATTAGACAAGAGACATTATGTCCCTTTTTTACTAAAAATCCCTGTTATTGGTATTGGCTCATATTCTAACGAATTTTTCAAGAATTTTAAAGAAAAAACTCTTTTTTTTTTTCATTTTTGAACTGCAAATAAAAGAAATTATAAGACAAAAATAAAATTAGAACGCACAAAAGAAAGTAATAAAATAATAAATAATAGAAGAATAATAAAAAAGGTGTATTATCATACACATATTTCTTGTAGAAATGAAATAAAAGGAGAAATCAATCCATTTATTTACTTCTGCATTCCTCCTATTTATTATTATTATTGGATTCTGTTTGTTCTATTATTTTTATTATTGTATTGATTTAATTCTATACTCATTATTATATGTAGTCAATAGATAGTTGTCAATAGATAGATATATTGAGTATATGTATAGATAATAATATATATATATTCATTAATATAATATCATTAATATAACAATAAAAAAAAATGACAGGTACAAATATTAAATCGAGGTATCCATTTTATGATAAACTTCCCTTCCATTTTTGTGCCTTTAGTGGGCATAGTATTTCCAGCAATTACAATGGCTTCTTTATTTCTTCATATTGAAAAAAACAAGATTTTTTAGATATTTTTAGATATATGGGCAGTAGGAACAAAGTTCATATATATTTTTAGATTAAGGAGGTACGATATGGTTCTCGTCTCTAATTCTAATATTGTAAAACTCGTCTCTAATTCTAATATTGTAAAATCTATAAATTTAAGGAGGATGTAAAATAAAATGTGGTTATGGTCAAATGTATGGGAATCCAAAAATGTTAGAATAGATTATATCCCTGGGAGGATAGAGTATATCAATTATTTTTGGGCCATTAGTACTCTTCTGGTTTCTTTAGCAGCTTTATTGATTTCTCTTTCCGGTTATTTTCATACGAATTTATTATTCTTCATTTGGCCTGATTTGCATTTTAATTATGAGAATTATAACCTAGGAGGAGGTATATTGCTCGGTTTATATGGAATCTCATGTCTATTTCTAAGTTTGTATTTGTGGATTATTATTTGGTTCGAAGTAGGTACTGGTTATAATCTTTTCGATAAAAAAAGTGGAAAAGCGTTTATTTTTCGTCAACATTTTCCTGGAAGCAATCGTCGTCTTTCTCACTTAGTCCCTTTGTTTGATATTCAATGCCTGAGAATCCAAAGTATAGAAGAAACGACAAAAGATGGTACCTTTCTTCGTGCCGGTGTCCTTTATATGCAAACCGGACACCATGGGATTATTCCTTTGACTCCTATTGGTAATCCTTGGCCCCCAAGCAAAGTTGCACAAACAACTGGAGAATTGGCCCGTTTCTTGGATCTACCAATAAAAATAGGTTATGAAAGATGAACTCAAAAATGAATGTTTTCTTAGGGAAAAGAATTTTTTTTTGAAATAGTTCGATTTTTAAAATGGATAGCTTTTGAAACAATATTTTTTTCTTCATTCAAATTGGCAGTGGATTATTTCATTTGCTTATTCGATTTCTGTATTCTTTTATTCTAAATTCAAGGCAAGTACGAATTGCAATTCGTACTTGCCTTGAATTTAGAATAAAAGAAGCGGGAATAGATTATAGATTTATATATATAGGCTCTATTACTTGTAATAGAACCTATGCTTGATAGAAAGATTATTATCATATAGAGTTGACGAATGAGGTGAAGCTGAGTTCATTAAAGACGAAAAATGGCAAAAAAGAAAACATGCATTCCCCTTCTATATCTGACATCTATAGTCTTTTTGCCTTGGTGCATCTCTTTTACATTTAAGAAAAGTCTGGAATCTTGGGTTACTAATTGGTGGAATACTAAGCAATCCGAAATTTTCTTAAATATCATTCAAGAAAAGAGTATTCTAAAAAAATTCATAGAATTCAAGGAACTGTTCCTCTTGGATGAAATGCTAAAGGAATACCCGGAAATACGTCTACAAAATCTTCGTACCGGAATCCACAAAGAAACCATCCAATTAATCAAGATGCACAACGAAGATCGTATCCATACAATTTTGCACTTCTCGACAAATATAATCTGTTTCCTTATTCTAAGTGGTTATTCTATTCTAGGTAATCAAGAACTTATTATTCTTAACTCTTGGATTCAAGAATTCCTATATAACTTAAGTGACACAATAAAAGCTTTTTCTATTCTTTTATTAACTGATTTATGTATAGGATTTCATTCGACTCATGGTTGGGAATTAATGATTGGTTCTGTCTATAAAGATTTTGGATTTACTCAGAATGATCAAATTATATCTGGTCTTGTTTCCACTTTTCCAGTTATTTTAGATACAATTTTAAAATATTGGATTTTCCGTTATTTAAATCGTCTATCTCCGTCACTTGTAGTGATTTATCATTCAATGAATGACTGAAAAAACGATCCACTGATCCAATTATTTTGTTATTTTGTATATAAAAGCTAAACATTCAAAAACTTATTTATTCTTTTCTTCCTATATTCTAGGAAAATTTTTTAAGTAAATAGCAAAATCATGGATAGGGAACTTTGGCAGTGACCTACCTAATTTTATTGTAGAAATTTTCAGGATCAATGATTGGACCATGCAAACTAGAAATGCTTTTTCTTGGATAAAGGAAGAGATTACTCGATCCATTTCCGTATTGCTCATGATATACATAATAATTCGAGCACCCATTTCAAATGCATATCCTATTTTTGCCCAACAGGGTTATGAAAATCCGCGAGAAGCAACCGGTCGTATTGTATGTGCCAATTGCCATTTAGCTAATAAGCCCGTGGATATTGAGGTTCCACAAGCGGTACTTCCGGATACTGTATTTGAAGCAGTTGTTCGAATTCCTTATGATATGCAAGTGAAACAAGTTCTTGCTAATGGTAAAAAGGGGGCATTAAATGTGGGGGCTGTTCTTATTTTACCGGAGGGTTTTGAATTGGCCCCCCCCGATCGTATTTCGCCCGAGATTAAAGAAAAGATAGGTAATCTGTCTTTTCAAAGCTATCGTCCCACAAAAAAAAATATTCTTGTAGTAGGCCCTGTTCCTGGTCAGAAATATAGTGAAATCACCTTTCCTATTCTTTCCCCAGATCCAGCTACTAAGAGAGATATTCACTTCTTAAAATATCCTATATACATAGGCGGAAACAGGGGAAGAGGTCAGATTTATCCCGACGGGAGCAAGAGTAATAATAATGTTTATAATGCTACAGCAGCAGGTATAGTAAACAAAATTATACGAAAAGAAAAGGGGGGATACGAAATAACGATAATAGATGCATCAAATGGACGTGAAGTGATTGATATAATACCTCCAGGCCCAGAACTTCTTGTTTCAGAGGGTGAATCTATCAAACTTGATCAACCGTTAACGAGTAATCCTAATGTGGGTGGATTTGGTCAGGGGGATGCAGAAATAGTTCTTCAAGATCCGTTACGTGTCCAAGGTCTCTTGTTCTTCTTGGCATCCATTATTTTAGCACAAATCTTTCTGGTTCTTAAAAAGAAACAATTTGAGAAGGTTCAATTATCCGAAATGAATTTCTAGGTACGCGAATTTATCAACACATTAAGTTCGTAAAAAAAAAATAAATTTTTGTTGATAAATTATCTAATTCTATTCTTTATAATAAAAAAAATTATGAAAAGACCTTTGCCTCTTTCTAGTCTTTTTTCTACCATATTCAGAGAATTCCTTGTACCATAGGACTAGTCAGTCATAGTATGTATATTGTGAAGAAGACTATTTGACTTTGT